AATTGCTTAGTGGAAAATGTCTCGAATAAATCCAACGAGAAATTAATAATCCTGTTATACAGAAAAAAGTTATTATCATACCCTTTTTGGATGAATCATATAGTTTTATGATTTCATCGATTAAAAAGGTTATCAAATGAATTGTAATTATAATTGAAAGGGTCGAAAAAGAAATATGAGTTAATATATGTTCTAAAGTTGAAAATATCATAAAAATATCATAAAAGGGGAATTCTTTAATTATAATTATAAAAAAAATCCGAAATTGAATTCATTTTCATTATAGGATCAATTTTATTTTTTTTAGGAGATGATATGCCGCCACTCGGACTCGAACCGAGATGCTCTAGCACTGCTTCCTAAGAGCAGCGTGTCTACCAATTTCACCATAGCGGCCTGGCTTGACCTGATAATAGCCTATGAATAAGGAATCGTCTAGATTTACAAATTCAATTGGGTGCAATATTTTTTAGGAAAAATTGAATTTACTGAATCGAATTTTGTTCAAATATCTATTTAAAGGTTCATTATTTTTGTTTAGGGTTTTTGCTTTATTGTGTATTTTATACTCGTCTCAACTTGAACTCCTGGAAAACTAGATAATCGTACTATTACTATTAAAGTATAGAACCCCCCCCCCCCAAAAAAAAAAGTATTTTTTTTTAATTCGTTAAGGTAAACAGAAGCATTTTTATTCTCCAGATTCTAATCTAAGAGGGGGATGAATCCCATTCCCTATTGAGTTAATCAATAAGAAATGGAATTCATAAATTTGATTTTTCGAAATGAAATGAGTCGCTTTTTGAGCCAGGCCAATTTAGGTTATTCCAACGGATTATGTTTTATTACTTAGTCTTAGTTTATTTTACTTAGTTTATTTGTTTGTCGCACAAAAAAACTTTTTGAATTCCCCGTATAAAGGGATTTTCCCAAGGAAAACGCTTTTAACGCTGCCCAATACCCCTTCCGTTTCCAAAAATTTTTACGAATACGCTTTTTTGATGCAGAAGTACGTTTTTTTGGAACTGCCATTTAAATAAAAATTAATAGATTTTTTGTTGGTATAGCTGGATGTGAAAGACATCTATTGTTCATATTGTTAAAAAAGGATCTGTGTTTTTCTAATTCATCATTATGTATTTCTTTTTTAGATAATATTTTTTTTCTAAAAATCTATAAAAATATAAAAGAAAAAAAGATGGGTGAATGATATGGGAATATCACATAAAATATTACTAAAAATAGAAAAAAAAAAGAAGAATATTTTTAGTAACTTGTCAAACTCGGCACAAATATGTCCAATTTGACTTGAATTTTCAAATTCCTAGGAGACTAGTAATTAATCTCTTTCTGTCATATGATTTGACCAATTGTAACCTCTTCATTTGAATATTTGAAATATTTACCTGAAATTCCGAAAAAATAAGTATAAGTAATAAAAAGAAATAAAAATTCTATTTAAGTTAGGTTAAGTTAGTGGCTATCTTCATTTTTTTATTGACTCCTTTCAAAAAAGAGGTAAGGTCCGGTGAATCAGAAAGAATTAATATTAACTAAGAATTAAAAAACTTTTTTATGGAACAGACATATCAATATGTGTGGATTTTGCCTTTCGTTCCACTTCCAGTTCCTATGTTAATAGGAGTTGGACTTCTTCTTTTTCCGACAGCAACAAAAAATCTTCATCGTATATGGGCCTTTCCAAGTGTTTTATTGTTAAGTATAGTCATGCTTTTTTCAACGAATCTGTCTATTCAGCAAATAAATAGCAGTTCCATCTATCAATATGTATGGTCTTGGACCCTCGATAATGATTTTTCTTTAGAATTTGGCTATTTGATTGATCCACTTACTTCTATTATGTTGATGTTAATCACTACTGTTGGAATTATGGTTCTTATTTATAGTGATAATTATATGGCTCACGATCAAGGATACTTGAGATTTTTTTCTTATATGAGTTTTTTCAGTACTTCCATGGTGGGATTAGTTACTAGTTCAAATTTGATACAAATTTATATTTTTTGGGAATTGGTTGGAGTGTGTTCCTATCTATTAATAGGGTTTTGGTTCACACGACCTACTGCGGCAAATGCTTGTCAAAAGGCGTTTGTAACGAATCGTTTGGGGGATTTTGGTTTATTATTAGGAATTTTAGGTTTTTATTGGATAACCGGTAGCTTTGAATTTCGGGATTTATTCGAAATACTTACTAACTTGATTTATAATAATGAAGTCAATTTTCCATTTGTTACTTTGTGTGCTGCTCTATTATTTGCCGGTGCAGTTGCTAAATCCGCACAATTTCCTCTTCATGTGTGGTTACCTGATGCGATGGAGGGACCCACTCCTATTTCGGCTCTTATACATGCTGCTACTATGGTAGCAGCGGGAATTTTTCTTGTAGCTCGCCTTTTTCCTCTTTTCATAGTTCTACCTTATATAATGAATTTAATCGCGTTGATAGGCGTAATCACACTATTTTTAGGAGCTACTTTAG